AGACGGTATTCAGATAAAAATCCTATTTCCTTTCTGTCTGAAACCTTGGCACAGATCTAAGCTGCAAACCTCTCATAGAGATCTAATGAAAAAAATAAAAAAAAAAGATGATTTTTGTTTTTTAACGGTTTGGGGAATGGAAGCTGAACTTCCTTTTGGTTCTCCCCGAAAAAGACCTTCTTTTTTTGAGCCCATTTTTAAAGAACTCAAAAAAAAAATTACAAAATTGAAAAAGAAATATTTTATAGTTTTAAGAGTTTTAAAGGGAAGAACAAACTTTTTTATAACAGTCTCAAAAGAAACAAAAAATTGGGTCATCAAAAGTGTTCTATTTATAAAAAGAATAAGAAAAGTACTTTCAAAAGTAAATCAAATTCTGTTATTTAGATTGAGAGAAGTATATGAATTAAGTGAAACTAAAAAAGAAAAAGATTCGATAATCAACAATCAGATAATTCATGAATCGTTTAATCAAATTCGATCTACAGATTGGACAAATTATTCCCTGACAGAAAAAAAACTGAAGGATCTGACTGATAGAACACGCACAATTAGAAATCAAATAGAAAAAATTACAAACGACAAAAAAAAAGTAACTCCAGGAATAAATATTAATTCTAACAAAACAACTTATAATGCCAAAAGACTAGAATCACTAAAAAATATTTGGCAAATATTAAAAAGAAGAAATGCTCGATTAATCAGTAAATTACATTATTTTATAAAAATTTTCATTGAAAGAATCTACATAGATGTCTTTCGGTGTATCATTAATATTCCCCAAATCAATATACAACTTTTTCTTGAATCAACAAAAAAAATGATTGATAAATACATTTACACTAATGAAACAAATCAAGAAAGAATTAATAAAACAAATCAAAATACAATTCACTTTATTTCGACTATAAAAAAGTCACTTTATAATATTACTAATATTAAAAGGAATTCACCTATTTTTTGTGACTTATCCGCCTTGTCACAAGCATATGTATTTTACAATTTATCCCAAACCCACTTGGATAAATTAAGATCTGTTCTTCAATATCACGGAACATCTTTTTTTCTTAAGACTGAGATAAAGGATTCTTTTGGAACACAAGGAATAATTCATTCTGAATTAAGATATAAGAAATTTCGGAGTTATGGAGCGAATCAATGGAAAAACTGGTTAAGAGGTCATTATCAATACGATTTATCTCAGATTAGATGGTCTAGATTAATCCCACAAAAATGGCGAAATAGAGTCAATCAATGTCGTACAGCTCAAAAGAAAGATTTAAAGAAATGGAATTCATATGAAAAAAACCAATTACTTTATTACAAAAAACAAAAAGATTCTGAAGTATATTCATTATCGAATCAAAAAGATAATTTTCAAAAATACTTTAAATATGATCTTTTATCATATCAATCTATTAATTATGAAACTAAGAGGAACTCATATATTTCTGTTTATGGATCACCATTACAAGTAAATACGAATCAAAAGATTTCTTATAATTACAACACACCTAAAGGCAAATTATTTGATAAATGGGGGGGTATTCCTATCAATAATTATCTAGGAAGAGGTGATAGTATGTATATGGAAAAAAATCCAGATAGAAAATATTTTGATTGGAAAATTCTCAAGTTTTGTCTTAGAAAAAAAGTCAATATTGAGGCCTGGATCAAGATCGATTCCAACAGTAATAAAAAAACTAAGATTGGAACTAATAATTACCCAATAATTGATAAAATTGATAAGAAAGGTCTTTTTTATCTTACAATTCATCAAGATCTAGAAATCAATCCACCCAATCATAAAAAAATCTTTTTTGATTGGATGGGAATGAATGAAGAAATACTAAATTGTCCTATATCCAATCTGGAACTTTGGTTCTTCCCCGAATTTGTGCTACTTTATAATGCATATAAAATGAAACCGTGGATTATACCAAGCAAATTACTTCTTTTAAATTTGAATATAAATGAAAATGTTAGTGAAAATAAAAACGTCAATGGAAAGCCAAAAGTGAATTTTTTTATACCATCGAATGAAGAAAAAAAATCTTTTGAATTAAAGAATCGAAATCAAGAAGAAAAAGAACCCGCAGATCGACGAGATCGTGGTTCAGATGCACAAAACCAAAGAAATCTTGGATCCCTTCTCTCAAACCAACAAAAAGATATTGAAGAAGATTATGCGCGATCAGACATGAAAAAACGTAAAACGAAAAAACAATACAAGAGCAACACGGAAGCAGAACTAAATTTCTTCCTGAAACGATATTTGCTTTTTCAATTGAGATGGGACGATGCTTTGAATCAAAGAATGATCAATAATATTAAGGTATATTGTCTCCTGCTTAGACTGAGAAACCCAAGAAAAATTACTATATCCTCTATTCAAAGAAGAGAAATGAGTCTGAATATAATGCTGATTCAGAAGAATTTACCTCTTACAGAATTGATGAAAAAAGGGATATTGATTATCGAATCGGTTCGTCTGTCTGTAAAAAATGATGGACAATTTATTATGTATCAAACCATAGGTATTTCATTGGTTCATAAGAGTAAACGCCAAATTAATCAAAGATATCGAGAACGAGGATATGTTGATAAGAAGAATTTTGATGAATCTATTTCAAAACATCAAAGAATGACTGGAAATAGAGATAAAAATCATTCGAATTTACTTGTTCCTGAAAATATTTTATCATCTAGACGTCGTAGAGAATTGAGAATTTTAATTTGTTTCAGTTCAACGAATAAAAATGGTGTGAATAGAAATCCGGTATTTTGTAACGAGAACAATGTAAAAAACTGGAGTCTATTTTTGGATGAAAGTAAACATCTTGATAGTGATAAAAATGAATTAATTCAATTAAAGTTCTTTCTTTGGCCGAATTATCGATTAGAAGATTTAGCTTGTATGAATCGCTATTGGTTTGATACGAATAATGGCAGTCGTATCAATATGTTAAGACTACGTATGTATCCACGATTGAAAATTGGTTAATGTTAATACCGTATTTTTCCTATATATCCTATACCGTATATGGTATATGAAAGTAAACAGATGTACACATACCTTGTCTTACATCCCATTCTAATATACGTCAATAAAGTATCAATTAGATAAAAAGTGAATTGAATCAACAAAATCTTCTTCATTTTCGGTTGAAATATAAATTATTCGCTTTTGTGAGGGCAAAAACGTACCATCCTTTTGTATCCCTATTCGAATCCAATTTGATTAATTCATTTTAATTGATAAAATTAGGAGTCGATAAAGAAATTAAGATCATTATGTATATCACATTCAAATTACTGGCATTATTATTTCTGATCGATAAAATTACATATCTGTAAAGTAAAAAAAGGAAGAGGAAATTCTTTTATGGTCAAAAATTCATTCATTTCCGTTACTTCACAAGAAGAAAAGAAAGAAAACAGGGGGTCTGTTGAATTTCAAGTAGTCAGTTTTACCAATAAGATACGGAGACTTACTTCACATTTGAAATTGCACAAAAAAGACTATTTATCTCAGAGAGGTCTACGGAAAATTCTAGGAAAACGTCAACGGCTATTGGCTTATTTGTCAAAAAAAAATAGAGTACGTTATAAAGAAATAATTGGTCAGTTGGATATTCGAGAGATAAAAACTCGTTAATTTGAAGAATCTTTTTGATCGTTTAAATTTTGATGAACTTCTTTTTTTTTTTTCACTTTCAGCAATTCATGGAAGAATGAATGGGGAAAAACCTATGACTGCACCAGCTACAAGAAAAGACCTCATGATAGTCAATATGGGTCCTCACCACCCATCAATGCATGGTGTTCTTCGACTCATCGTTACTCTAGATGGTGAAGATGTTATTGACTGCGAACCAATATTGGGTTATTTACACAGAGGAATGGAAAAAATTGCAGAAAACCGAACAATTATACAATATTTGCCTTATGTAACACGTTGGGATTATTTAGCTACTATGTTCACAGAAGCAATAACTGTAAATGCACCAGAGCAGTTAGGCAATATTCAAGTACCTAAAAGGGCGAGCTACATCAGAGTCATTATGTTGGAGTTGAGTCGTATAGCTTCGCATTTGTTATGGCTTGGCCCTTTTATGGCAGATATTGGGGCACAGACCCCCTTCTTCTATATTTTTCGAGAACGAGAATTGATATATGACCTATTCGAAGCTGCCACCGGTATGCGAATGATGCATAATTATTTTCGTCTCGGAGGAGTAGCTGCTGATCTACCTCATGGATGGATAGATAAATGTTTAGATTTTTGCGATTATTTTTTAACAGGGGTTGCTGAATATCAAAAGCTTATTACACAGAATCCTATTTTTTTAGAACGAGTTGAAGGAGTAGGCATTATTGGCGGAGAAGAAGCAATAAATTGGGGTTTATCAGGACCAATGCTACGAGCTTCCGGAATACAATGGGATCTTCGTAAAGTTGATCATTATGAGTGTTACGACGAATTTGATTGGGAAGTACAATGGCAAAAAGAAGGGGATTCGTTAGCTCGTTATTTAGTACGAATCAGCGAAATGACAGAATCTATAAAAATTATTCAACAGGCTCTAGAAGGAATTCCAGGGGGGCCCTATGAGAATTTAGAAATCCGACGCTTTGATAGAGTAAGGGATCCCGAATGGAATGATTTTGATTATCGATTCATTAGTAAGAAACCTTCTCCGACTTTTGAATTATCACAGCAAGAACTTTATGTAAGAGTCGAAACCCCAAAAGGAGAATTGGGAATTTTTCTGATAGGAGATCAGAGTGTTTTTCCCTGGAGATGGAAAATTCGCCCACCCGGTTTTATCAATTTGCAAATTCTTCCTCAGTTAGTTAAAAAAATGAAATTGGCTGATATTATGACGATACTAGGTAGCATAGATATCATTATGGGAGAAGTTGATCGTTGAAATGATAATTGATACAACAGAAATACAAGCTATCAATTCTTTTTCCAGATTGGAATCCTTACAAGA